ATGCCTATTGTGTCGGCCTGTCCTTTCATAAGTGGAGACAGAATAAAGCGCCCGTAATAAAGACGTTTACTGTCTGTTCTGGATTCAACACACTTCCACTGCAGCGTCCGAGTAGATACTGTTACTTTCTCTCGAACCATAGTAATAATATTTTATTTGATTGAATTATTTATTTCTCTTGTTTCTCTTGAAATTTCTTCACTCTTCATTTCTATACACGTCTTTTTTTGGGGGGTCTACAGCCATTATGTGGCATGGGGGTTACATCCCGCACAAAAGTTAATAGTATACCACTTCTACGAATAGCTCGTAATGCGGCGTCTCTTCCGAGACCGGGACCTTTTATCATGACTTCGGCTCGTTGCATACCTTGATCTACTACTGTACGAATAGCATTTGCCGCTGCAGTTTGAGCGGCAAAGGGCGTCCCCCTTCTCGTACCCTTGAATCCACAAGTACCGGACGAGGACCAGGAAACGACCCGACCCCGTACATCTGTAACGGTGACAATAGTATTATTGAAACTTGCTTGAACATGAATAACTCCCTTTGGTATTCTACGTGCACTTTTACGTGAACCAATACGTACATTTTTACGTGAACCAATTCTCGGTATAGCTTTTGCCATATTGTAGCATCTCATAAATATGAGTCAGAAATATATGGAATATATCCATTTGATGTCAAAACAGATTCTTTATTTGTACGTTTATTCCTTTGGTGAGTCTGATTATCCTTGTCTTTGTTTATGTCTCGGGTTAGAGCAAATTACTCTAATGCGCCCCCGTCTGCGGATTAGTCGACATTTTTCACAAATTTTACGGACGGAAGCTCTTATTTTCATATTTTTCATTCCTTATCTTAATTCTGAATCTACTTCTTGGTAGAAAATAAGTTTCTTGCAATTTTTCATCTCGAATCGTATTGAATAAAAACCACCTAATCTTTCGAATCCTTGTTTCGGAGTCGATAAATTATACGTCCTCTAGTTGAATCATAACGACTTACTTCAATTTTGACTTTATCTCCTGGCAGTATCCGTATAAAACTACGTCGGATCTTTCCTGAAACATAACCTATAATCAGATCTTCATTATCTAACCGAACCCGGAACATGCCATTGGGAAGCGATTCGGTAATTAAACCCTCATGAATCCATTTTTGTTCTTTCATTTCAGGTAAAGCCCCCTTGAAGTATCAACTAATGTAGGAGAAACGATATTAGACAACTCACCCCTTTCTTTTTTTTTTTTTACAAATAGGAAGAGGTTTCGGATCCCATTTGGATATTAAAAGGATTACCATATATAACATAAAATTTCTCCGCCGATTCTTTCTAATCGAGCCTCCCGGTCTGTCATTATACCTCGAGAAGTAGAAAGAATTACAATCCCCATTCCACCTAAAATTCTAGGAATTCGTTGAGAGTTAGAATAGATTCGTAGACCGGGTCGGCTGATCCGTTTTAAATTTAAAAAATTTCTACAGGTATGGGGTCTTTTCCTATTCCTTCTATTATGTCGCAGGGTTAAAACCAAAAAATTTTTGTTTTTTTCTCGATGTTTTCTGACGTTTTCGAGAAAACCTTCTCGGAAAAGTATTTTAACAATATTTTCGGTAATATTAGTAGATGCTATGCGAACAACTCTTTTTCTATCCATATCCGCATTTCGTATAGAGGTTATTATCTCAGCAATAGTGTCTCTACCCATGATGAAGTAAAATTTTTGGTGCCTCAAAATTGGATCTAATTAACATGTTTTTTTATTAGTTTATGAATATGCATTTTTCAAGGTATATGCGTGAGACATAATCTACGAATTAATCTAGTTCTTAATCTATTTCTTTTCAAAGATCTCAAAGATATCAGGCTCCCATTTTATAATACCTCGGGAGCTAATGAAACTATTTTAGTAAAATTGAATTGTCTCAATTCGCGGGGGATCGCACCAAAAATTCGAGTTCCTTTTGGATTTCCTTCTTGATCAATCACAACTGCAGCATTGTCATCATATCGTATTATCATACCGCTGTCACGTTTAAGTTCTTTACAGGTACGAACAATTACAGCTCTTACTACTTCTGATTTTTCTAGGGGCATGTTTGGTACCGCTTCTTTGATCACAGCAACAATAACGTCACCAATATGAGCATATCGGCGATTACTAGCTCCTAGGATTCGAATACACATCAATTTTCGAGCCCCGCTGTTATCCGCTACATTTAAATGGGTCTGAGGTTGAATCATATGAAGTTTTGAGTCTATTCTTCCACTGCAAAGGATGAAGAAAATAAAAGAAATATTATTTGTCAAAAAAAAGAAACCCGCGGTTTTCTTTCATTCCCAAGACTCATTTGTCTTGGTTCTAAATTTTTATCCCGAAATAATAAATTGAGTTCGTATAGGCATTTTTGATGCTGCTATTAAAATCGCCCTTCTAGCTATATTTTCAGTTACTCCGCCTATTTCATATAGTATTCGCCCCGGTTTAACAACAGCTACCCAATATTCAGGGGATCCTTTCCCCGAACCCATACGTGTTTCGGCGGGTCTTATTGTAACTGGTTTGTCTGGAAATATACGGACCCATATTTTTCCACCACGGCGTGCATTTCGTGTCATTGCTCGTCGACCCGCTTCGATTTGTCTAGATGTGATCCAAGCAGGCTCAAGCGCCTGAAGAGCATATTTACCGAAACAAATATGATTACCTCGATAAGATATTCCCTTCATTCGTCCTCTATGTTGTTTACGGAATCTAGTTCTTTTGGGGTTATAATTGATGGTTGTTTCGGAAGTCCATCTCTACTACAGAACTGGACGTGAGAGTTTCTTCTCATCCAGCTCCTCGCGAATAAAAGGATTCAAAATGGACTTGCAATTAATTTGCATAGATATTAGAACATTTTTAGAAAAATTGGATAAAAAATCGTTTTTTTTTGGAACGTCCTATTAAATCTTTATTTTCTTTTGTCTTTTATCCAGGTTTACCAATTAAAATTCAAAAAAAAATTATCGCGGGCGAATGTTGACTCTTGCAATCTCTATTTCAGTCCTAGCACTTGTTCGTCATTTCTCCGAATAGATGAATTGATTTCCGGTTCATTTCGCCATCCCAACGAGTGAATCATTAAGATTCATTTGTTGAATAAAATCTTTTGCATTCACAGGTTCCTTCGTCCCCACCACTTCGTACTAAATGGTTAGGTCAGAATTTTACAACGAAGCTTCTAATCCAATTTATCCTTGAGTCAATCTTCTTAGTCTTTATTGGCTCGAAGCTCTTGAGTTTTTTCTTCTATAATCTATAAGAAGGATTCATTTACTATTTCATTATGGATGAATCAATTAGTATTGATGCTTTATTACACTGTTATGAGAGGACTCATAGACCTTACATATTGGAATTCTATATCATTGATATTTTTTTCTTTCTTTCTCTCACCCTTCCATTTATCCACACTCTTGTTCTGTATTTTGTTTTAAACTTAGAATTCATTAAAGTTTAATTGTAAAAAAATGTCAGTTGCTACAAAGATATGACCGATTTGGCATATCTTGACAGGTTCTTTAGATCCAGATAATATGAAGCGATGGGTTGGTTTTCATACTACTGGGCCGGTCTTTTTTTAATCCCAACCCCCTAAAACCAACGAGTCACACACTAAGCATAGCAATTATATCAAAACAAAAGGTCAATCTAATTTTTATTCAACCCTATAGAATTAAAAGAATTAAAGAATTCGGAATTTGTTTGATTGGCCAGAAAAAGAATGAATGAGTTTCCCCCTTTTTGTTCTATCGACGGAAAAACAATGAAAGTTTTGTTATTCCTCTCCCTTGTCTATAAAAATCCAAATTTTGATGCCTAATACCCCATAGATAGTCCGAACTGTATAAGAACAATAATCAATTTTAGCGCGAATGGTTTGTAGGGGAACCCGACCTTCTCTGATCCATTCGACACGTGCAATTTCTTTTCCGTCGATACGCCCTGCAATTTGTACTTGAATTCCTTTTGTATCTGCTTGTTCAGTCAATTCAATAGCCTTTTTCATTGCTTTTCGAAATGAAACTCTATTCTTTAATTGCCCGGCTATAAATTCTGCAAGAATATTAGGATTTCCATAAGGTTTTGCAATTCTTGTGATAGCAATGTTAAGTTTTCGGTTCACATAATGAAATTCGTTTTGTAGATTCATCTGTAATTCTTCGATTCCTCGCGGTCTACTTTCGATTAATAACTTCGGGAACCCCATAAAGATTATGACCTGGATCAAATCGATTCTTTTTTGAATCTCTATGCGGGCAATTCCCTCGGCACCGGAGGATATTCTCATATTCTTTTGAACATAATTTTTGATAAAATCTCTTATTTTTTGATCTTCTTGTAGACCCTCAGAATAATTTTTTGGTTGTGCAAACCAAAGGGAATGATGGCTTTGGGTTGTACCAAGTCGGAAACCAAGTGGATTTATTTTTTGTCCCATACTACCTCACTATTATACGCATCATCATATACCATAGTTGTCTTTTTCCATCTAGGGTTTTTTAACGAATAGAAAGATATCTCTTCATATTCATCTAAAGATCTATCTTGCACTACAATAGTTATATGACAGGTAGCTTTTTTTATCGCATAACTACGTCCTCGAGCCCGTGGTTTTAATTTCTTCGCGGCAGTACCCTCGTTAACCTCAGCTTTACGAATTACTAAATTGGCCTCGTCGGAACCCATATTGAAACTAGCATTTGCTGCTGCAGAATAAACCAATTTGAAAATGGGATAACATGCTTTATAGGGCATGAGTTCTAGTATCATAAGTGTTTCCTCGTAGGAACGACCGCGAATTTGATCAATTATTCTTCTTGCTTTGTCAGCGGATAAAGATATATGGCGACCAAAAGCGTATATTTCTGTTTTTTTCTTCTTTACCATAAGGTTTCTCTCCTACTAATGAATCATAAGTATCTATCTATATGTTTTTAAGATAAGATT